AATAAGGTTATCAAATGAAGTGTAATTACAATTGAAACAATAGAAAAAGAAATATGAGTTAATATATGCTCTAAAGTTGAAAATATCATAAAAATGAAAAAGGGGCGGGGAATCCCCTATATTAATTAATAAATAGAAATGGGGAATTTAATTTATTTTTATTATAGGATCTATTGGATCTCTTTTAGAAGATGGCATGCCGCCACTCGGACTCGAACCGAGATGCTCTAGCACTGCTTCCTAAGAGCAGCGTGTCTACCGATTTCACCATAGCGGCTTGCTCGAACTCATAATACCCTATTTATATTCAATCGTCGAGATTGAACAAGTAAATTCAATCAAATCAGTTTTTTTAATAAAGATTCAAATTGATAAAAAAAAGAGTTCAAAAGTCAATTTGAAAGTTCATTAGTTTTATTTTTTACTTTTATTGTCATTATTTCTGGTTTATCTGATTTCATAAATTTTAAACAAAAAATAAATTTTATCAATTAATTGAAAATATGTCTGTTTTGGATTACTCCAAATTGACACATTTTTTGTACATAATATTACAACAATTAAGTTCTTTTATTGATATTGATTGGGCTGAAAATTGGAAATATATAGAAAACTCATTCCATATAGTAAATAAATGAAGAAGTCAAAAAGTGATCCAAAAATTTTTAACATGGAATCAATTAGTTTCAACACTTCATTAATTTGAACTAAAAATCTTATATCTGGCCTTCCCGATAAAAATAAAAATTTTTCATTGTTGTAAAGGTCGATGGGGAAAAGAAGACTCCCCACCACCAAAATTTGAGTGAAAATATACTAAATTCTAAAAAAAATAAAAAATTTTGTCTTTTTTTTTTAGAATTTAGAAAACAGAAGAATTCTTTTATAAAATTAAGGGTCTATTTCATATTGATTAAAATAGGGACTGCCAATTATTCATTTTATATTCACTTTGATATTAACAAATTACTGAGCCCTTTTTTTGAGTCAAACCCATTATTATTATTCCAATATTTTAGGACTTATTTGTTTGTCGTACAAAAAAACTTTTTGAATTCCCGGTAGAAAGAGATTTCCCTAATGATAAAGCTTTTAACGCCGCCCCATATCCTTTCCCTTTCCAAATATTTTTACGAATACGCTTTTTTGATATCGAAGTACGTTTTTTTGGAACTGCCATTTAAAGTTACTCATTGTTATAGTTGGATGTGAAAGACATCTATTGTTCAAATAGAATTCTTATTTATTATTCAAAATTTTTATCTAAATAAGATTCTCTTCATAAAAAAGAAATATAGATATGTCAAAGATCCGTGAAAATTGGATCAAAAATGACTCGAAATAACAATCAAAAATTTTTGATTCCATACACTATTCGTAAAACTAACCATTTTTTGTTTGGAACTCTTAATTCTCGTTGTTTATATCTCAAAGTTATATCTTTAGAATCTGCTAAATCAAACTTAATAAAATAAATAAAGAACCTAAAAGACCTTTAGTTTCCTCATTCTATACTTTATTTACATGTAATAAAATACCTCAAAGGATTGTAAACTTTACTAATAAATTGTTTTGATTGAAATAGAAAACAATCAATCCCATAATGAATTAGTTAATGAGTTTAAATAAACTAACGAAAATCAAGAGTTTTTATTTCATTAGACCGATGCCCTTAGTTAATCCTATAATTAATATCAGGATAAAGTACTCTTTTTACCTAAATTTTTATCCTTGCTATATTTTCATTTTCCTATTATAAGTATTCGTTTTTATATGTAATTTAGTCATATCATTTGACCAACTGTAACTTCTTGTTTTGAATATTTGAACAATTTTGAAAAGACTCAGAATAAATACTAATATAAAATTCTTCAATAAGTTAGTTCATATCTTGATTTTTTATTGACTTTTTTCGAACGAGGTAAGATCCGGTGAATCGGAAACAATTAATTAAGAATAAAAAACTTTTTTTATGGAACAGACATATCAATATGCGTGGATAATCCCTTTTCTTCCACTTCCAGTTCCTATGTTAATAGGGTTGGGACTTCTTCTTTTTCCGATGGCAACAAAAAGTCTTCGTCGTATGTGGGCTTTTCAAAGTGTTTTATTGTTAAGTATAGTCATGATTTTTTCTATGAATCTGTCTATTCAGCAAATAAATAGCAGTTCTGTCTATCAATATGTATGGTCTTGGATTATAAATAATGATTTTTCTTTAGAATTTGGATACTTGATCGATCCACTTACTTCTATTATGTCAATATTAATCACTACTGTTGGAATTATGGTTTTGATTTATAGTGATAATTATATGTCTCATGATCACGGATATTTGAGATTTTTTGCTTATATGAGTTTTTTCAGTACTTCCATGTTGGGATTAGTTACTAGTTCAAATTTGATACAAATTTATATTTTTTGGGAATTGGTTGGAATGTGTTCGTATCTATTAATAGGATTTTGGTTCACACGACCTGTTGCAGCAAAGGCTTGTCAA